CCAATTTAGAGTTGTCAATTATATCCTTTATGGAAATGGCAAGTCAATTCGAGGAATTTATCACACAAGTATTCAATTAGTTCGGACTTGCTTAGTATTGAATTGGGACCAAGAACAAAATGGTTCTATAGAAGAGGTTCATGCTTCCTTTGTTGAGGTAAGGGCAAATGATCTAATTCGCGATTTCATAAGAATTGAGTTAGTCAAGTCCACTATTTCGTATACCGGAAAAAGGTATGATAGGGCAAGTTCCGGATTGATTCCCGATAATGGATTAGATTGCACCAATATCAATCCTTTTTATTCCAAGGCGAAGATTCAATCACTTAGCCAACATCAAGGAACTATTGGTATGTTGTTGAATCGAAATAAGGAATGCCAATCTTTGCTAATTTTGTCATCATCCAATTGTTCTCGAATTGGTCCATTCAATAGTTCGAAATATAACAATGTGACAAAAGAATCGGATCCCCTAATTCCAATTAGGGATTATTTGGGTCCCTTAGGCGCTATTGTACCTAAAATATCGAATTTTTATTCATCTTACCATTTAATAACTCATAATCAGATCGTGTTAAAGAAATATTTGCTACTTGACAATTTGAAACAGATTTTCCAAGTACTTCAAGTACTTAAATACTGTTTAATAGATGAAAATAGGAGGATTTATAATCCCGATCTATGCAGTAACATCGTTTTGAACCCATTCCATTTGAATTGGTGCTTTCTCCATCATGATTATTGTGAAGAGACATCGATCAAAATTAGCCTTGGACAATTTATTTGTGAAAATGTATGTCTATTTAAATACGAACCACACGTAAAAAAATCTGGTCAAATTTTAATTGTTAATGTCGACTTTTTAGTTATAAGATCGGCTAAGTCTTATTTGGCTACTCCTGGAGCAACTGTTCATGGTCATTATGGGAAAATCCTTTACAAAGGAGATACATTAGTTACATTTATATATGAAAAATCGAGATCTGGTGACATAACGCAAGGTCTTCCAAAAGTAGAACAAATCTTAGAAGTGCGTTCGATTGATTCAATATCGATGAACCTCGAAAGGAGAGTTGAAGGTTGGAACGAGCGTATACCAAGAATTCTTGGGATCCCCTGGGGGTTTTTGATTGGAGCTGAGCTAACCATAGCCCAAAGTCGTATCTCTTTGGTTAATAAGATCCAAAAGGTTTATCGATCCCAGGGGGTACAGATCCATAATAGACATATAGAGATTATTGTACGTCAAGTAACATCAAAAGTGTTGGTTTCAGAAGATGGAATGTCTAATGTTTTTTCGCCTGGAGAATTAATCGGATTGTTGCGAGCGGAACGAGCAGGGCGCGCTTTGGACGAATCAATCTGTTATCGGGCAATCTCATTGGGAATAACAAGAGCGTCTCTGAATACTCAAAGTTTCATATCCGAAGCAAGTTTTCAAGAAACCGCTCGAGTTTTAGCAAAAGCTGCTCTACGAGGTCGTATTGATTGGTTGAAAGGCCTGAAAGAGAACGTTGTTCTGGGGGGGATTATACCTGTTGGTACCGGATTCCAAAAATTTGTGCACCGTTCAAGGCAAGACAAAAACATTTATTTGGAAATCAAAAGAAAAAATCTATTCGAGTTGGAAATGAGAGATATTTTGTTACACCATAGAGAATTATTTTGTTCTTACGCGACAAACAATTTCCATGAGACAAATTTACATGAGACATCAGAACAATCATTTATGTGATTTAATGATTCCTAAGAGCGGATTCATTTTCACTTTAACTATCTTTTAACTATACTGGTCTGATTATTGATTTGGTAATAAATAAAATGGGTAATTAAAAAAAAATTATGGTTTGTGCCGTGTATCAATGGTCAATCCCCGGTAGAAGGTTCCATCGGAACTATTATTTATTTCAAGGTACCTCGTCTCTTTGTTAATAATACGAAAAAGAAAAAACAAAAAGGAAGTGTGGGAAAAAATGACAAGAAGATATTGGAACATCAATTTGGAAGAGATGATGGAAGCAGGAGTTCATTTTGGTCATGGTACTAAGAAATGGAATCCTAGAATGGCCCCTTACATTTCTGCAAAGCGTAAAGGTATTCATATTACAAATCTCGCTAGAACTGCTCGTTTTTTATCAGAAGCCTGTGATTTAGTTTTTGATGCAGCAAGTAGGGGAAAAAACTTCTTAATCGTCGGTACCAAAAATAAAGCATCGGATTCAGTAGCATCAGCTGCAATAAGGGCTCGGTCTCATTTTATTAATCAAAAATGGCTCGGTGGTATGTTAACGAATTGGTCCACTACGGAAACGAGACTTTATAAGTTCAGGGACTTAAGAGCAGAAGAAAAGATGGGGAAACTCAACCGTCTCCCCAAAAGAGATGCAGCAATGTTGAAGAGAAAATTATCTACCTTGCAAACATATCTCGGTGGGATCAAATATATGACGGGATTGCCTGATATTGTGATCATCGTTGATCAGCAAGAAGAATATACGGCTCTTCGAGAATGTGCCATTTTGGGGATTCCAACGATTTGTTTAATCGATACAAATTGTGACCCAGATCTTGCAGATATTTCGATTCCAGCCAACGATGACGCTATAGCTTCAATTCGATTGATTCTTAACAAATTAGTATCCGCAATTTGTGAAGGTCGTTCTAGCTATATAAGAAATCGTTGATTATGATTAAGATTAAGAATAATAAAATTAGTTAATGTTAATTATTGGGCAACTCCATAGATTTATTGGATCGGTTACTTTTTTTTGAATTCAAAAAAAAAAAAAAGAACTGGGGATATTGATATATATTATGATGTTATGTGATTTCTTGGTATCCTAAATATATGATTAATGATTCAAGTTGGTGAGTTGAGAAAGAAATGGTTGAATCAAACTAATTCCTTTTTTGAAGTTCAATTTCTATCAGAGGACAATATGAATGTTATACCATGTTACATTAAAACACTCAAGGGGTTATACGATATATCGGGTGTAGAAGTAGGCCAACATTTCTATTGGCAAATAGGAGGTTTACAAATCCATGCCCAAGTACTTATCACTTCTTGGGTCGTAATTGCTATCTTGTTAGGTTCAGCCATCATAGCTGTTCGGAATCCACAAACCATTCCGACCGACGGTCAGAATTTCTTTGAATATGTCCTTGAATTTATTCGAGACTTGAGCAAAACCCAGATTGGAGAAGAATATGGACCTTGGGTTCCTTTTATTGGAACTATGTTCCTATTTATTTTTGTTTCTAATTGGTCAGGTGCCCTTTTACCTTGGAAAATCATACAGTTACCTCATGGGGAGTTAGCTGCGCCCACGAATGATATAAATACTACTGTTGCTTTAGCTTTACCCACGTCAGTGGCATATTTTTATGCAGGTCTTACCAAAAAAGGGTTGGGTTATTTCGAGAAATACATCAAACCAACTCCAATACTTTTACCAATTAACATCCTAGAAGATTTCACAAAACCCTTATCTCTTAGTTTTCGACTTTTCGGGAATATATTGGCTGATGAATTAGTAGTTGTTGTTCTTGTTTCTTTAGTCCCTTCAGTAGTTCCTATACCTGTCATGTTTCTTGGATTATTTACAAGTGGTATTCAAGCTCTTATTTTTGCAACGTTAGCCGCGGCTTATATAGGTGAATCCATGGAGGGTCATCATTGACTAGTTTTCGAAATAGTCTTTTTTTTTTTAGCTTATCCCAATTCATGCATGGTTCAAGATAATCTGCTTGGTTGGAGAACATAATAGATATAAATACGTATGAATATATGACCTAGAGTCGTAGGAGAGAAGATGAACGATATTACGGAATTGTAAAAAAAAAAAAAAGGATGGGTTGGGGAGGTCACACTAGATGTATGTAATGTCTATAAGTCCAGCCACTTTTTGTGTGGGTTTCGAGGAATGATTCTATAATCCGATTCAATATAAAATGTGGCCAGTTTACATTATGGAAGAAAGAAATGTATATGTAATATGTATATGTAATATTAGATATTCACTAGTTATATAGTCCTATCTATATATAAATAGAAGTCCTTATGCCTTACCTATATACTAACTAACTATATATATATCTAACTATATGCTATATATATGTAATATATATATAGCAATATATATTGCTATCTATATATATAGCAAAATAAATAAAAAATATATATATGTATTGATATACATATTGATATCGTTATATTGATATATTGATATCGTTGATATCGATCATATTGATATCCATTGCATATATTGATTTGATTGCAGTTTACTGCATTTAGATTAGATGGATTACAAGATAAGTCAAGTCCTTTCTTCTGTTTCATTTGTGATTGTGGATTGGATGAAAAAACAGATGAACTCAAGGATATAGAAGAGTAAAGAACGAAGGATGGAATGAAAGAATGGTTGGAAAGAAAGAAATGCAATAACTAGAGCCGTATGTATATGGATTTACAAAAACTTCATCATGGGTAGAAACAAAAAACGAGATATCGAAGTAGTTCTGACGATTCAGTAATATTATCATTAGTTTTTAGTTACTCCGACCCAATAGATCTTAATGATCAAACTTAATGATAAAATTAAGTAATAATTCATTGGTTGATTGTATCATTAACCATTTTTTTTTTTTTGTGCGAGGAACTTACCATGAATCCACTGATTTCTGCCGCTTCCGTTATTGCTGCTGGATTGGCTGTAGGACTTGCTTCTATTGGACCCGGAGTTGGTCAAGGTACTGCTGCAGGCCAAGCTGTAGAGGGTATTGCGAGACAACCAGAAGCAGAGGGTAAAATACGAGGTACTTTATTGCTTAGTCTAGCTTTTATGGAAGCTTTAACAATTTACGGACTGGTTGTGGCATTAGCGCTTTTATTTGCGAATCCTTTTGTTTAATCCTAGAAATGTAAAAAAGTACCTTAGATTACATACTTATTTTACTTTTTTTCTTTATTAACTTGAAATTAAATTGTCGTTTGCTTC